ACTAAAAGATATTCTATTTTTACATAGAAATGTATTCGCTCAAGAAAGTCTCCAAAAGATGTTAATCGTAAATGCAAAGATTGTTTGCGGATAAAAATGAATATGGATTCGCATTCATATAGATGAGAATTATATAGGAACAAGAAAATTCTTTTATTTTCTTTTGAAAAAAAAGAAAAGTTTTTATTTGGAGTCATAAGACTAGTCCAATTATGATACTCGTGGAGAAAAAATCGCAATAAATGCAAAGAGGGGGCATCTTGTATCCAAGAACGAAGGGTTTGAACCAAGATTTCTAAATGAATAGGATGGGGTATTAGTATATCTGACACATGGTTTAAATGTAATAATTTGTCCTCTAAAAATGGAAATATTGAATGAATTGATCGTAAATTATGCGATTTTATTATACCTTTCACTTCTAGAGAAACCCCTAAGCGCAGTGAGAATGGAATTTCCAAAATGACTGCAAATCCATCAGATATCATTTGATAATAAAATTTTTGGTTATGACCAACCATTTTTTTTTGTTTAGGAGGATTTGACGAACGAATCAAATATTTTTGTTGATACATTCGAGTAATTAAATGTTTCACAAGCAGTGAACTGGATTTATTGTCATAACCTACATTTTCCAGGGATTCGTAAAAAATAGATCTATTTAAACCATGATCATGAGCCAGGGCATAAATATACTCCTGAAATAGGAGTGGGTATAGGAAGTACTCTTGCTGAGATTTATCTATTTTTAAATATCCTTGTAATTCCTCCATTTAAAATGGAATTTAAAATAAAGACAAGAGATTTCTTTGGTTCTAAAATAATACATAGTGCGATACAGTCAAAGCAAGGTATAAAAAAAGGATACCTCGGAGACAGATAGGCGGATTCTCCCCTTTTCCACCCAATTGGTTTGGTTATAGGATACCAAGGTGGTTAGAAATCCTTTATTTTTGCAACCCGATCGCGCTTTTGACTTTGGAAAAAATTATGTTTATCAATATACCCTTTCTTCTACACATTCGTCCCCGTTCCATAATAATAATATTAGCATAATATTAGAATGGAGGTATAGTGAATCGTTAGGATTCATAAATAAAGGGCAAATCCACTTATGGGATAACCCTTTCCCGCATCAGGCACTAATTTATTTTTAACGTCTAATTAGATCGGGTAATCATTCGAATTAAGAACATAAGCTCGTTGCTTTTTGCTTCCTTATAATTGGAGCCCTACCCTAGGGCTCTATCCATTTATTCAATTGACCGTGAATCACGCTCCAAGAATTAAAACAATATTTTGTAATGATCCAGTGAGGATTCAGTATTCTCAGAGTTTTCCGTTGATACGACATGCTGTTTTTTCCATTCATTCCCTTTCAGGATCAGTCGTGGTCTTACAAACTTTACCAATGGTATGGACGAATCCGTTGCTTCATCCAAATGTGTAAAAGATTCTAGCCGCACTTAAAAGCCGAGTACTCTACCGTTGAGTTAGCAACCCGAATAATGTAATTATGGTGTATAGATATGACCGTAATCAAAATAACCAAGGCAATGAATGAGACTTTGAAAACATAAAACTTTTATGTTGATCCAATCTGTAAAATAAAATCTATTCGCATATTTAGAATATGATTTTAAATAGATAGAATGTGAGAATCTCTATAATCTAAATTGTTCTAATAAATCGAATAGAAGATTATCAAGAAGTTTCTATTAATTAATAGAATAGAAAAATAAGATTACTTGAGAATCTTTCTAATAAGAATTAGAATCCCTAGAATCAGAAATAGTCTATTGCATTATGCAATACACGGCCCCATCAAAAAGATGAAACTAGCAAACAATCGAAAAAAACCTTTGATGGCCAATTTGAAACCTAAAAACGAGCAGCTCAAATAAAAATAGAAGTCATTACCAACTAACTATAGAAAATGGATAGACCTTTTTGTTTTTGATTTGATCCATTTTTCGTTCAGAGTAGGCCTATGATGTCATATCGAGTCCAACAAAGACATCATTCGCCTAAAGTCAAGTAAAACCCAAAGGGATGGTACGTTTATAAATAAAATATTATTTATCTACGTAGAAGGTAGATAAATCGATCGAGTTATCCACAATCGAATTCTATTCCTTCAATACACTATTGTCAAGCCAATATAATATGAACGTTCAAAAAAATTACATTGTAAAAAAAAGACTTGTGTTGGATTGTCACTACATAGATAATCTACAGAGATAATAAAGTGGAGATGGAAAAAACCTACAGAATAAGTACGAAGGGTCTTGGGTTTATTTACTACCGCTAACGGTACAATAAGCAAGCAACCCTGATCCCTTGTTTATTGGTGGAATCCCAACAAAAGCCAACCTATTTCGAGTAATCCCATAAATTTATGGATCCTATGATTTCATCTATTGACTCTATTTATTTTCGACTTATTTTCTACCCCTCTCGTATCAAAAAAGAGATTTTTGTCCTTATTTTGATATTAGAATATGAGATTGTATGAGAGCAATAGAATAGTATGAATATAGCAAAGGGGGAAGAATCAAAAATGAGACAACGCTAGTATCAGGTCTACTCCCCCTTTACTCCTGCTTTTTTCATTAATTTGAGTTTATTTGATTACCGCGAAGTTCCTTAAATATCTCTGCCCTCTTTGAAATATCATGAACAATTCCTGTGGGTTGAGCACCTTTTTCAAGGAAATATAGAATAGCGGGAACATTTGAATAAGTTTGATTTTTTATTGGATCGTAAAAACCTACTTTCTGAAGATCTCTTCCCTCTCTTCGGGAGCGAACATCAATTGCAACGATTCGATAAATGGCTCATTGGGATAGATGTATGTAGATGAACAATGCCCCCCCGAGAAACGTATAGGAGGTTTTCTCCTCGTACGGCTCGAGAACGAATGATTGAAATTTTTATATTGTATATCGTGCAAGAAATCTATAAAATAATAAAATTCATTCAACTATGCTTTGATTCCTTTTTGGTTCTCCCCCCCCAAAAAAAAAACGCATTCGTACTCATAACTCAAGTTGTATTATTTTCAAAGAACTAAAAGGGAAATTTTTAGGCTTACGAATTTCATTTATTGAGCTGTCTCTAACCCCTTTATTTTGTCTCGTTTAGAATATTTTTTTTTATTCTGCATTCTGAACCAATTGTTGAGACAATGGAAAATGGTGTTTTCTTGTTCCGGAATCCTTTATCTTTTCTTTGAATCATTGGGTTTAGACATTACTTCGGTGATCTTGAATCGTTTCAAAATGGTAGCAACATACCTTTTGGGATTTGTTTTTATCAAAGCATCATCATACAAACGATTGATTCCCGTGTGATACATTTTTGATCGAAATCGTTTTATTAATTTAATTCCAAGAAAAGTTTCAAAGAAAAAGGCACTTTTGTTGGAATTGGATCTTTTCGATGTCGATATTGCAGATATATTTACGAAGTTGTTCCGACTTATTGATTGTCACTAACCCTAGACCCTTGCCCCTGAAAAATGAATCAATATTTTATGCTCGAGCTCCATCATGTACTATTTACAACCCAGCAAAATAGAGGTTGATTTAGTGTAACAGAACAAATTATGTCGAGCCAAGAGCACCTTTATTCCTATAAAAAATGGTGGATGTAAGCGTCCACAGACGATCATTTCCTTCAAGTCGCACGTTGCTTTCTGCCACATCGTTTTAAACGAAGTTTTACCATAACATTCCTCTAGTTTGTAACCGGTATGGAAGTGATTCAATATGGAATCATGAATAGTCATTGGTTCAACCAGTACATAGCAATCGAGACTTTCAGACTTTATTTTTCAATATGAATGGATAAGTATTTCTCTGGAGAAGTCTCAGCAAGGATTTAATAACACTATTGTTTATTGTATGAATAAAACAATTTAGAAGGAAACAAGTTCTTCTTTAATCTACATCTTCAACAAATTGTTTAAGACAATCAATCATGAAAGATCCAATTCTGTCTCGAAGAATTAAACTAAAAAAACTAAACAAAAGCAGACAAAACAAAAGAAGAGTTTTTAATTGATTCCCAATACCGGAACAGAATGAATCTAAGACATTAACCAAATAAACCAGTCCAATGAATGGTAAAGGACGGAAGTACTAGATAGAATAAATTCACCAAGCTCACATTTATTCAAGTACCAAGAATTCATAAAGAATCATTCAAACTAAAAATTTTTTCGCAGAGATATTCAAAAATTAGATAATCCTAAAATATATGCTTCTTTTCCACTTGAATCATCAATGATTTAAACCGGATAGATATAGATAGATAGAATAGATTGAGAAACAATTACTTTCTTTTGGTTTTCGCATAGATGCTTTCGTGGGGATGCTATACTTTCGTGTCTAATTACAAAGATAAGAGGTCCAGATCACTTCGTTGTTCTTTTTTTATACTAACCCAAGGTTAGGAGCCCTAATGCCAGGGATGGAATTACAATTAATTTAGTACCAAAAGCCCCCTACTGTTTAGAATTTGAAATCCGCAGAGAATTTTTAATTGGACTCCCTCTTTTATTTATTATTTAAATCTTTAAAGGGATATCGATAGAGTTAACATTTCAATTTTGAATGCATCATTGAGAATTCAAATCGATATAGTCCATAAAGTTTTTCTAAGTAATTAGATATAAATATGAGCGAGACAGGCATACGCGGAAGAACCCATCCTCTAATATAGATAGATCATTCGAGTATTGATCTAGTTCTACCTGGATCACAAATGGATTTAGTTCCATCTGTATGTTATTTGCGCCGGTTTGTGAGAAAACCGGAAAGATATAACTCAGAAACGAATCATTAGAAATCAGAAAGAAGGATCCCATTGTATTCAACATTACCCTTTGTAAACTAAACGGAAGATTATTAAAGAGAAAAATTTTTATTTGGCTCGAACCGGACTGCTCTGGGACGGAAGGATTCGAACCTCCGAGTCGCGGGACCAAAACCCGTTGCCTTACCACTTGGCCACGCCCCATATAAATTAGACTTATACTTTTAGTTGACACTAATAAACACTAATATCGCTATTGGTTATTCGTCAATTCCCGCCCCAATCTATACGGAATAGGTTAGATTGTTGCTAGGATTTAACACGTGTAGTTGTCGAATTCAACTTCATTTATTGATCATTACATATAATTCAATTAAGATATTGTATGAAAGTATGACTCCTTTTATTCTCGTTCGAAAATGGAAGGATTTTTGATTGGTTGATTCAAAGAAAAAGAAAGATTTTAGATCTACCTTACTTTCTTAATTTTTTCCTTATATCAATACCTCAATCAAAATACAATTATCTCCAAGAAGGAAATGTTTGTTATGCTGAATATCTTTAGTTTGACCTGTATCTGTCTTAATTCTGCCCTTCATTCGAGTAGTTTCTTCTTCGCCAAATTACCCGAGGCTTATGCTTTTTTCAATCCAATCGTAGATGTTATGCCCGTCATACCTGTTCTTTTTCTTCTCTTAGCCCTTGTTTGGCAAGCTGCTGTAAGTTTTCGATGAGATCTTTACTACGGTACTACAAACATTCAGAATTTTTTAGATAAAAAAGATTCTAATAATTGATAAGATACGAAAAGTCTTAGATTATGAATCCTCTATTCACACATTGACATTCTGAGATAGCCGCGACGGGCCTGGCTCACCCCATTTTCCCATTCTGACCTTCTACTTCCAGTGAACAGGGACCCTAATGTAAGTAATAGGGTCCCCCACAATCACAATCTATCACAATATAGAATCGATAATTGCGGCATTAAATCGAATTTTGGTAACGAAAAAATCTTATTACAAATACATTTCTGAAAATTCTTTTATTTTGGAAAAATAACTGCATTTCCTGGTGTCAAAATAGGATATGTGGTATAAAAATGGATAATCTATTCCCTTTTTTCCAAAAATGATCTTGGAGATTGTGTAATGCTTACTCTCAAACTCTTCGTTTACACAGTAGTGATATTCTTTGTTTCTCTCTTCATCTTCGGCTTCCTATCTAATGATCCAGGGCGTAATCCCGGGCGTGAGGAATAAAAAAAGAAGGTGTTTTTCTTTTTTCTTGCTTGCGTTACTTCCGCATTATTCTTATGATTTTCTCTATTCCAGACATTTAACAAAGACTAGGTTTTTTTATTAGAAAGAAAAACCTCAAGTGATCAAAGAGACCGGAAAGAGAGGGATTCGAACCCTCGGTACGAATAACTCGTACAACAGATTAGCAATCCGCCGCTTTAGTCCACTCAGCCATCTCTCCCAATTGAAAAAAAGAAAATTCTTAGGTTATGCATGAATACAAAAAGTCTTTCTTCCTTTTTTATTCTATAGATAGATGCTAATCTATGCTAATTTTATTAGCAATAGATACTTTTTTTAGTAGTAATTCCATTCGAATTTAAATTAAATTAAGGGGTCCATCCCCAATAGAAATAAAAAAGAGTAAAGAATACCTCTTTGATTTTGTCTGAAAGGTCCTTTCCCGGCCTGGCTATGTACTGACCAGGCCTGGCCCTTTCTTCTTTGATTTCAAAGAATCATAGATCAAATGATTTATCTGATTTGAAAACAAAAAGACTTGCTATTGAAGCAACAACGATAGAAAGAGAGAGTGGCTATTTACATTGCTATGATAAATGATACAAGTGTTATTTCTTATTATTCTTTATTTTCTGTTTCTAGGTTTGGAAAAACAGAAAAAAGCCTTATAATTAATTAATATAATTATAACTATAACTTTTTTCTTTCTTCAAGGGACAAGCTTTATTTGAACATCCGAATCCATAAAAAAGACTGTGATTTTTTGCTTTTTTACTAGATCCGATTGCTTGTACCAAATTCCTCAAATCTAGGAGTGGAATAAATAGGGAATAATATAATATAGACAGGGGGGTATCTTCAAAAAAAGATTCAAACTCTCTATTTTTGTGTTTGAGAAAAAATTTTCTTTGCTTGGCTTGAAAAGATGGTAAAGTTAAAAAAAGTAGAAAATATATAGCTACATATTCTTACCCAGTTTCCTTTTTTCTGACTTCAATGGGTCTTCTTTTCGGGGCAGGCCGGGACTGTCACTCAAAAGATGACGCAGCAAAGCAAAAGAAAAGATAGAACCTTTTATTGAAATAAGCCTTGTTTCCCTATCTAATCAAGTTCTCCCGACGAAACACACCAACACTTGAATTTCATAATTTTGTTCTGAGACTATTTAGATTACGCAGGATTCCCTTGTTGGACAAAGAGTCCATTCATATACAATAATCACACTATAGCGGGTATAGTTTAGTGGTAAAAGTGTGATTCGTTCTATTAACCCTTTAAAAAGTTAAGGGGTCTTTCGGTTTATTCATATTCCGATCAAAAACTTTATTTCTTAAAAAGGATTAAATCCTTTACCTCTCAATAAAAAATTGGAGGAAGAATATACATTATCGTGATTTGTATCCAAGGGTCAATTAAAAAA